TTTGGTAAACATACAAATAGTAGTGAAAGCGCGAGGTCCGGTATACGAACCCACACGAAGAGTAGTGATTTAACTCTAAGAGAAAGGTCTAATGATCTCGATGTAACTCAAAAATACAGGCATTTGTGGGTTCAATGCGAAAATTGTTATGGATTAAATTATAAGAAATTTTTGAAATCAAAAACAAATATTTGTGAACAATGTGGATATCATTTGAAAATGAGTAGTTCAGATAGAATCGAACTTTCGATCGATCCCGGTACTTGGCATCCTATGGATGAAGACATGGTCTCTCTGGATCCCATTGGATTTCATTCGGAGGAGGAGCCTTATAAAGATCGTATTGATTCTTATCAAAGAAAGACAGGATTAACTGAGGCTGTTCAAACAGGCATAGGTCAACTAAATGGTATTCCCGTAGCAATTGGGGTTATGGATTTTCAGTTTATGGGGGGTAGTATGGGATCCGTAGTCGGGGAGAAAATCACCCGTTTGATTGAGTACGCTACCAATCAATTTCTACCTCTTATTATAGTGTGCGCTTCCGGGGGGGCACGCATGCAAGAAGGAAGTTTGAGCTTGATGCAAATGGCTAAAATATCGTCTGCTTTATATGATTATCAATCAAATCAAAAGTTATTTTATGTATCAATCCTTACATCTCCTACTACTGGTGGGGTAACAGCTAGTTTTGGTATGTTGGGAGATATCATTATTGCTGAACCCAATTCCTATATTGCATTTGCGGGTAAAAGAGTAATTGAACAAACATTGAATAAAACAGTACCTGAAGGTTCACAAGCGGCTGAATATTTATTCCAGAAGGGCTTATTTGACCTAATTGTACCACGTAATCCTTTAAAAAGCGTTCTGAGTGAGTTATTTAAGCTCCACGCTTTCTTTCCTTTGAATTCAAATTCAATCAAGTAGAGCACACAAAATTCAATTAGTTTATTTGTAGAAAACAAGTAGTTAGTTTATAAGAATCAAAGTAAATAAGAATGGAGTTTTCTTTGATGACCTAAGATCTAATTGTAGAAAGAATAAAAAGTTGCGGATAACTTTTTTTTTTTACCTAGAATCCCGATTACTAATTAAGAAGTCTCTATCAACAAGATAAAAGAGTGAATTCTTCCTTTCGTGAAATTAGGCAAATAAAATGAATTTCGTCTTATGTATATAATCAAATAGAGAAAAGATAGATATATAGTTTTTTCTCTTTCTCTATCTCCCGAAAATCCCATTTTCACTAAAAATTCCTGTTGGGTCGCATTCTAACGAATCTTTCGATAATCTGTAAGAAACTCTGATATATAGATACTTATTTCTATACTAAGAATTTGAAATTGAATTAATTAATAATAATTACAATTCTTAATTATAATTATTATAAGATATTTTTTTTTATAAAAAAGAAATAATAGCAAGTACAAATAGTAAATCGAGGTACCCATTTTATGACAACTTTCAATTTCCCCTCTATTTTTGTACCTTTAGTAGGCCTAGTATTTCCGGCAATTGCAATGGCTTCTTTATCTCTTCATGTTCAAAAAAACAAGATTGTTTAGATCTGATGGGACCCAATCTCATCCGTTTTTTTTTGAACTTAGACTTGTAGCATAACACAGATATCTATTTCGAAAAATATGGTCTAACGTGTAATTTCCGCCGAACATAAAGGAAAAAGTGCTTATGCCTGCAGAAAAAGATCTATGGGTAAATGAATTCTAGCTAGTTTCAAATAGATCAGGATTGCTGGATGGCTAAAATGTAAAGTCGGTGGATCTATAGGTATATCAATATGTATAGTGGGCTCATATGAAGGGTATGTTATTATTTTAGATCTAACCAATTTGATGAATTACTCCTAAAGGTTCACATCAAACTAGTGCTAGTTCACATCAAACTAGTGCTAGTTGATGAGAGTTACTTCGGAAACAAAAAAAAGTAAAGTCAAATTCATTTGGGGTATTCTCTCAATTCCAATAAAATGCAATCAGATCAAGTATGAGTTGGCGATCAGAAGATATATGGATAGAACTTATAACGGGGTCTCGAAAACTAAGTAATTTATGCTGGGCCCTTATCCTTTTTTTAGGTTCATTAGGATTCTTATTGGTTGGAACTTCCAGTTATCTTGGTAGAAATTTGATATCTTTTTTTCCGTCTCAGCAAATCATTTTTTTTCCACAAGGGATCGTGATGTCTTTCTACGGGATCGCGGGTCTCTTTATTAGTTCCTATTTGTGGTGCACAATTTCCTGGAATGTAGGTAGTGGTTATGATCGATTCGATAGAAAGGAAGGGATAGTGTGTATTTTTCGTTGGGGATTTCCTGGAAAAAATCGTCGCATATTCCTCCGATTCCTTATAAAAGATATTCAGTCCGTTAGAATAGAAGTTAAAGAGGGTATTTATGCTCGTCGTGTCCTTTATATGGATATCAGAGGCCAGGGGGCCATTCCCTTGACCCGTACTGATGAGAATTTGACTCCACGAG